TTCATACTTAAATACCGTTACTGTATAGCTAGATTTCGTTGTGAAAGACCTATTACTAGATATTTCATGGGTAGAGCCCATGAGTGTGAACTGTACAAGTTAACAATAACATTGAGTCAATAAAGATTCAATGAAGGAAGGGGCTCCGGTGTATAGAGAGGACCTCCCCGTTTAAAAAGGAATCATAGAAACGATGGAACCCGCCATTTCTTTGTCTATTTCTATTTCATTTACTATGTTTTTTTAATACCTAGTATCAATATAATTTATTATTTCGAGGTGAAATGCTTAGAAAAAAAGAAAAAATCGTGGTTGGGAAGGTTATAGTAGCAAAAGCCATTGGAATTATTATTTTATACATTGGAAGAATCCATTTTTGTTATTAATAGGCTAGGAAGGAGAAAAGAATAACAGAAAGAAAAAAATCAAATAGTTATTCATCAAAGTCTCATTTATTCAATGATCAGAATTAAACGAGGATATATCGCTCGAAAACGGAGGACAAAAGATAGTTTATCCAGTTTTCGAGGAGCTCATTCAAAATGTACTCGAACTAGTTTACAACAGAAAAGAAAAGCTTTTGTTTCGGCTCATCGGGATAGAGATAGGAAAAAAAGGGATTTTCGTAGTTTGTGGATCAGTCGAATAAATGCAATAATTGGCCAGAATAAAGAAAAAATATACTATATTTATAGTAACTTTATGCATAATATGTCCAAGAGACAATTGCTTCTTAATCGTAAAATAGTTGCACAAATAGCTATATTAAAAGGGAATTGTCTTTTTATGATTGCCAACGAGATGAGATCATAAAAAAATAAAAATTCCCCGGAGACTAAACTCCGGGAAGGTGGTAGAATAAAATTGTCTGATAAAATAGAAAGAATTCATATGACAAAGTCATCAAAATAAATAAAAAACCACGCTAAAAAAAAAGATTTATTCTTCTTCACCTATTCTCTTTTTTCTTACAACGGGCCAACCCCAATTGGATTGTCGTAGGTTTCGAACAAAATATTAATCCACATTTCAATTGAATTTAGATTCAAAATTTAATTGAAGAGTAACTCTATTTTTTGTCATTTTGACCAACACCCTTTTTACCAACAGTAGTAGTTCTAGTGGTCGACTTGCTTTTTTTAAATTTTTTTTTGTCATTTTGACCAACACCCTTTTTACCAACAGTAGTAGTTCTAGTGGTCGACTTGCTTTTTTTAAATTTTTTTTTGTCCTTTTTACCAAAAGGTAACAAATTAACAAAAGGTAACGAAGATAAAATACGAGCTTGTTTTATAGCAATGGTAATTAATCGTTGTTGTTTTAAGCTCAATCTATTCACGCGTCTAGATAATATTTTTCCCCGTTGACTAAGAAATCGATAAAGTAAACTCATGTTTTTATAATCAATTCGATCCCCCGATTGGATCGGGGACAAACGCCTACGAAAAGATTGTTTGGATTTAACATAGAGTCGCTTAGATTTATATTTATCCATGGTTTGTTTATTCCTATACCGCAAATCCCATTAAAAAAAAAATGGATTTGTTTTATTTATATTTTTTTTGTAATATATGTTTTTGTTATCTAATGAAATATATGCTATATAAAGTTATATGTATTATATATATATATAATTTCATGTTAGATAATGTTATCTATAGAATTTAGAATGTTATCTATATAATATTATAGATATTATCTAATTTAACTATTAACTATCCTCTATCTAAAATATCATTTTTCATCTATCTTGTAAGGGTGACACACAAGCGATCCATTTTATTTCTTTATCTCTGCGTGAATCATATGTTTGCAACAAAAGGGACAGAATTTTCTCAATTCCAATCGACTAGGTGTATTGTGTCGATTCTTTTGAGTAATATATCTAGAAATACCCCTTGATTCCTTATTAACACTCTTTTGATCACAACTGGTACATTCCAAAATAACAGTTATTCGAATATCTTTACCCTTGGCCATGAACCTCCTTTGGTTTTTTGATTCACTTTACTCTTCAATATTTCAGATTTGAAGCGAAGAATAAAAAAGGAACGAAAAAAAGTATAATTTGATAATTCAAAATCAAATTATCAAAGATTTTGTTCCAATTAATTTTCTTTTTATATAGTACAGTAATAATTCAGTTCAGTAAAGTAATACAATGATTGCGAACTAGATTTCGAATCGCAGTACAGTATTTCATTTTTCATTCAAGTATCTTGTATGATAGTATTGCCCCCTCCCTAGCATTTCAATTCCATTTCTGGTCTCACTCTATTCTTAATAAAAATTGAATTAAGAATTCAATTCCACTGAAACCTGGGAAAATTTCTGAATTTCACTGAGGCCAAATACACCTTTCTTCTTTCTCTTTTTTTTTCTAACTTAATTCTAGTAAAAAATAAGCAATAAGGAATTAATCACAGATATTTGATTGGATCTCTATCTAATCTTCGTCACACCTTCCTGTGCCAATAACTAGAATGAAAAAAAGGGGAAT